GATTTTTAATATCTGATTTAATATCAGAATAGTAGATATAGTTCTGATTCAATGGGTTAGGTCTACTTACTTTTTCTTTTGTTGATTTCAAATCTTTCCAATTGATTTTGATTGGAATAATAGAAAATAGGAATATCTGGCAATTAAAGGGGATGACTTATCATTATTCATTATAATAAAATAATAAAAAGATGTTCCACTTTCTAACTAGAATTATTATATTCGAATTCATTAGAATGATAACGATAACTTATTAGAATTCAGAATTCCATTTTCTAATGAAATTCTATGATTCCTTAGTTTTTTTATTACAAATATCAACAATATCTCTATTCTCTCTTCAAATATGAATACTACCGCTGGAGTCTTATGAAAAAAGCAAAAAGCCCCTTATCGGATTTGAACCGATGACTTACGCCTTACCATGGCGTTACTCTACCACTGAGTTAAAAGGGCCCCGCTTGATTCAATTCCTGAATAAGGAACTAGCCACTATGAGTCTAGTGCATATATTTATTTCTGCATATACTTATTATATGAAATTAGAATATATGTACATAGATAGATTTTATCCGCATAGCGGCTCATTAAGGAACAATAAATTGGATTTACCTAGTGAGTATAGTATAGGTAAAATGGTTTATTGATATTGGATTTGCTAAATATCAATTTGAATTGATCCTCATCATAACGAAATTCATTTGATTGATACATGTACCCACCAATTCAACATAGCTACAAGATTTTTCATCAAATCATTGATAAATGGATTCTATTTGTCCCTCAACCAAATTCTTATCGAAAAACAATTTTTCAATAACTTGTTGATCCCTATCCCTCTTCCCGGATTTCCAGATTGATTATCGTTTTTTAATTTCCCGGCTTAGTGTGAGATAGAAATATGCCCACCGAATCTTAACAATGAATGAAAGTGAAAGAAATGAAGTTTAACCCCCTCGCCTTTTCCGGCAAACCAATCATTCCCCGAAAGGCTCCTATCTTTCTTTCGTATTACTTATTTTTCTATTTTTAGAATTATAGAGTGGCGATTGGAATGAACAATTTTTAAATTCAAATGATGAATCAAAAAATTCTATGGAATTCTGAAAGACGGAAAGATCCTTCTGATCGAGTCATATCATTCCATTATATTGACAATTTCAAAAAACTGTTCATACTATGAACATAGTATAATGGCGGTCGGGCAAGTATGCCCCCATCGTCTAGTGGTTCAGGACATCTCTCTTTCAAGGAGGCAGCGGGGATTCGACTTCCCCTGGGGGTAGGGTACTACGAAAGGAAGTTGATCGTGGATTATCAATAAAGACTGAAATTGATTCTTCCTGGGTCGATGCCCGAGCGGTTAATGGGGACGGACTGTAAATTCGTTGGCAATATGTCTACGCTGGTTCAAATCCAGCTCGGCCCAATAATTCGCCGATCCACCATGAAATGATGTAACCATTTGTTGTTCTCCGGAAATGCCCGATGCGCTCTGATACGGAAGAATCAAAATCTGATACATCCCTACCGCTATTTATTTTATTACGTATTTTTTCCACAAATTCAGATCTTGCTAATGATCTAGATTCATATCAAGATCTGTAAGTATAAAGTCTAAATAAAAAAGACTCTTTTTTATTTTCATTGATTCATTGAAAGATTGATTTTCAATCGATTTGGCAATAACGAACAGATTACTAGTAATCCGTGTCGATCTCGCTAAAGTGCATATCCATATAGATATCAATATATTAGTCCCGCCTCTGCCAGTTAGAACAAGACAAATTCTAATCTAAAATCGAAATAGATGAATGAAATCGTAAGAATATGCATGCTGTACACTTTTTTTCCTGGGATTGTAGTTCAATTGGTCAGAGCACCGCCCTGTCAAGGCGGAAGCTTCGGGTTCGAGCCCCGTCAGTCCCGATGGATAGAAATCCAATAAAAAAAATACATCAATTCATTTCTTCTGTGAAAGGGAGTCAAAATAACAAACATAATCTCATTCCTAACAGGGATCTCTCTTTTTTTTTTCTTTTTTTTCTTTTTTAGTAAAGGTTCTGCCGAAGAAAGAAAACAAATTCTTACAATAAAAAAAAAGTAAAGGAATTCTTGATTGGATCAGAAATAAAATTTGGAATTTGGTATGGATAAAAGATCTTCCTATGTTATACTATTCAATTCTTGACGATGAATCGATTTGATAGCTCAGATATTGTTATTCATGATATTGATCCGATTCGATATCATCGAGATGTAATTTATACCATCGAATTTACCGACGAAAGATTTATCATCTCTATGGGATTAAATCCCGAGTTATTGCGAATTAAAGAGAAATCTAACGATGAGATTATGGAAGTAAATATTCTCGCATTTATTGCTACTGCACTGTTCATTCTAGTTCCTACTGCCTTCTTACTTATAATTTACGTAAAAACGGTAAGTCAAAGTGATTAATTTGACTTAAACTTGACTTCTTAGTTCTTATCAATGCAATGATGGAAGAAAAAAATGAAAAAGGATTTCAATTTCGCGTCTTACTCTTAAATGAAATGATCGGACTAGAATCAGCAGTATTCTATGAAATCTGATAGTATGGTAGAAAGAAATAAAATCTATTTCTTTCTACCATACTATCTATTATTGTAATGTATAAAGTTTTACTCTATAAAGATAGAGGTTTAATATGGATCAATTTACAATATCTATCTTCATATATATATAGAATATCAATCCCATATATGTAATGTACATAGCGTCCCAATTTTTTTCTTTGTTTCATCTATTTGATTTGTATTGGTTCCAATCAATCTGAAATAATCAAAAGGCAACTCTTATTCTTCCGATTCGAATTTCTAGATTTCTGATTATTTTCAAAACCAATCCCGGTATCATATTAAAAATAATCGTTTTAGCATTCCGAAGAAGTAATTGATTAAATAGTTGACAGATGATCCAGGGGTTCTATGGGAAACTTTTTCCTATTTCGAAAAGATTAGGAAAACCCAACCGATTTTTAACGTTTGAACCATGATATGAAATGAAAGCATAAATCCAATTTCGAAACTAAAATAGAAAATAAAATAATAAACCAAATAATAAAACAAGCGGTAAGCACGTAATATGTGACTCGCCTAAGGCAACGGCAATATCTTATTATGTGTAGTATCTCCTTAGACAACTACTATGTCTATCTTGTTTCCTATAGAAAGTGTGTATCCGCTTAATAACTAATAAAAAAACGGATTTCTTTTCTCTTTGAAAAAAGTGAAAAAAGAGGGGGGGTAATAAATAAATAAAAAAATAAATAAAAAAAGGGTTCCGCGGTTCCTCATTGTCCATATATAACTTTGGTAAGAGCCAGTTCATCGAAATCGAAATTTTAGAAAGAATTCGGTTGGAATAAATTTCCTATTATTTGTATTCCCTTGACTTTAAAAATACGAACATGGGAATAATTCAAATATTTGTTTAATTGAAAGAGTATTTTCAATTTCTATATTATCCATAGAATACATTACTCCACTCGAATACACTATAATTCCGAAATGCAGATATTTTTGAATTCAATTTAGAAATGGAATTAATGAATTAAATATAAAAATGAAAAAAATTTCAGAACCCATCTATAAAACAATTGATACAGTTTGATTTTGGTTTTTTCCCCCAACTCAATTAGTAGTACCTTTAGAGTCCACTTCTTCCCCATACTACGAGGGAAAGGGAAAATGTAAAGACTACCATTAAAGCAGCCCAAGCGAGACTTACTATATCCATGTAAATTATGTCTCCTATCTCTATCAATATGAAGGAATTATTTCATTATTGTTATTGTTCACTAATAATAGTGGAATCACTGGCACAGAGTCAAAAAGGGATTCTGGCCTAACATCATTGACGAAAGAATCCAATAAATCCAATTATAACATCTAACAAGTTCTTATATGATTTCTAGTAGAATCAGAAAACATTAAGCACAAACAAAATATCCGGAGACACCCTTGGAAGTATTAAGGGAATGAATGTTACTAACAGGTAGGAATAATAAGACCTATGCTTTATTTTGTTGCCCTCCATTTCATTAAGTAAAAAAGAATATAGAATCAAGATAGATCACTTCGCATACTCTTATTTCCATTTGATCTAATCCTTACCGTCTCCCGATTGTCTCTGTAAAACAATCGGGAGACAGCCGATTAAATTCTTTCACTAGGGGTTCCCGAAAAGAAAGAATTTTTTTTACTTTTCTTTTTTTATTGTTTTATATTAAATAAAAATACAAAAATGAATAGAATATTTTGGAATATATTTCTATTATATATATTATATAGATATTCTTAGATATTCTTTTCTTTTTTTTTTATTCTATAGATATTATATAGAATAAAAAAAAAAGAAAAAAAAAAGAAAGCCAATTAGCTATTCAATCTAACTAATATTGAATAAATGCCGGAGCGCTCATATACTTTCATGAGTCTGTATACAAAGTTTATTCCGCCCCTTCCCCAACTAAAAATGGAATTCGATTCCCTGTCCGATCTATCCCTAGCCAATCTAATTCAAGACCCAGTCAGTAGACGGGCAGGGCACTACATTAGTAGTGGAGTGGAAGGACTATCATATCAAGATTTACCGATTCCTTTTCACTACTAGAATCCTTCTTGAATCCGAGACGCAAGGATTTATAGCATTTTAAAGAATAAAACCTGCAGATGCTTAGAATTTAGAATCAAGCAAGTCTCAAGAGTCCTTTTCCCCCGCTTGCTTCTGCTGGAAAAAAGATTGTCAAGTTTTATATCAACAAAACGGAATAAGCTATTTTGTCGATCAGGCGACACCCGGATTTGAACTGGGGAAAAAGGATTTGCAGTCCCCCGCCTTACCGCTCGGCCATGCCGCCAAAATGATACAAAATAAATATATGAGAATACCTCCCCAAAAACAAAAAAAAAACAAAAAAGGGGGGGTTCTAAACTTCTTTTTTTTATTTGTTT